CTCTACTAAGTATTGTTCTTATTAAAATTTCGTTTCAAATTCGCTATCAGGTAGCGTGTTAATAATATAGACTGTTCCAACATTCCCTTGAAAAAAAAAAGAGGGGGTTCCATTGGACGAAGAAGAGGGAAGGAAGAAAGCGAATTAGTATACTAATTCCTCATCCTCAAATGAGTCCTTCCCGTGGTAGGTTATTGTCCAAATAAAAATAAATAAGTAATTTTAGGAATGAAATCTTGGTAGAATTCGAAAAAACAAGCAGCAAGTACAAGGCAATAAAAAAAAATACGTTTGATTAAACAAAAGGATTCGCAAATAACAGTGCTAAGGCTACAACTAATCCATAAATTGTTAAAGCTTCCATAAAAGCCAGACTAAGCAATAAAGTACCTCGTATTTTTCCCTCTGCCTCGGGTTGTCTTGCGATACCTTCTACAGCTTGCCCCGCGGCAGTACCTTGACCAACCCCAGGTCCAATAGAAGCAAGCCCAACAGCCAACCCAGCAGCAATAACGGAAGCGGCAGAAATCAATGGATTCATGATAAGTTCCTCGCACCAAAAAAAAATGGTTAATGATACAATCAACCAATAAATTTCGAACTATTCATTCTTTTTCTTGATTTAATCTCTTTATTCAATTATTCAATATTGAATTCCCAGTTCCAAACGAAAAGGAGGGATTTTGAGTGCAATCCCTTTTTTAGTGAAATCCCTATCGAAATCTCCAGGGCAGATTAGATATATCTTTTAGACGACCTATCTTTTAACGAATATCTAACTATATAAATAGTTAATATTGCATATACACGTCTTTCTTCCATAACGTAAACCAACTATTCGTATCTTAAATTCAATCGGATTCTAAAAAAATTTTTTAGATGCTGAAATATTCACAAAAAGAAAATTGAGTTATAGCCATTATTCCATTATTTATATATATATTCCATAAACTTAGTTTGATTTCACTCTTGTAAATAATAATAATCCATTTTTTTCTGAATCTCATTTTTTTTTTTATTCTCTTCCTTATCATTATCCCACTTGGATACAATCAATCTAAATGGACAAATTCATTAGTCTGAATCATTGCATAGAAATATAAGTCTTTGTTTTCTTGTAAGTTATTTTATTATTATTTTTTTTTTTATAATTTATTAATATTTTATTATTAGTCAATCGATTGAATTGAATAAAACCGAGTGAAATAGAAATAGCTCTATCTCTATAGAAAAAACCCTTTTTTAATCACATGTTGGAAACAACTCTTATTCAGATTATGACTCCTAAAATTGGATTGGAATTGAATGAACAAAATAATCAAGCAAAAAAAAAATTGATTGGACGAAGGTATAAATGATTCAAACGAATTCTAGGAAAAAGATCGTTTAGGACAAAACTTTTTTAGATTTATTTCCTTTTTGTTTTTACTATTCCTTTAGATCGTTATAAACTTTTTTTCTATTTATGTGTATATTTATGTTCACTAAGTATAAGTAGATTATCTTGAACAAGAATAGATTGCCTTAGACTATAAGATAAAAAAGTCTATTTCAAAACAAAATTCGTTAATGATGCCCCTCAATGGATTCGCCTATATAAGCCGCAGCTAAAGTTGCAAAAATAAGAGCTTGAATACCACTTGTAAATAACCCAAGGAACATGACAGGTATAGGAACCACTGAAGGTACTAAAGAAACAAGAACAACAACTACTAATTCATCCGCTAATATATTTCCGAAAAGTCGAAAGCTAAGTGATAAGGGTTTTGTGAAATCTTCTAAAATGTTAATGGGTAAAAGAATTGGAGTTGGTTGAATGTATTTACTGAAATAACCTAATCCTTTTTTGCTAAGGCCCGCATAAAAATAGGCTATTGACGTAAGTAAAGCTAAAGCAACGGTAGTATTTATATCATTCGTAGGTGCAGCTAACTCCCCATGAGGTAACTCTATAATCTTCCAAGGTAAAAGTGCACCCGCCCAATTAGAAACAAAAATAAATAGAAACATCGTTCCAATAAAGGGGACCCATGGGCCGTATTCCTCTCCGATCTGAGTTTGGCTCACATCTCGAATGAATTCAAGGACATATTCGAAGAAATTCTGACCGCCAGTTGGAATGGTTTGGGGGTTCCGAACAGTTACAATGGCTGAACCTAATAAGATAGCAATTACAACCCAAGAAGTAATAAGTACTTGGGCGTGTACTTGGAAACCTCCTATTTTCCAATAGAAATGCTGGCCTACTTCCACACCAGATATATCATATAACCCTTTTAGGATGTTGATGGAACATGATAGAACATTCATACTACCCCCTGAAAGAAAACTTTAAAAGGAATTATTTTGATTCAACCATCGTTTTTTTTATTTGCCTACTAAAATTGTATATTTTAAATACCAACAAATCACATAATATAGCTAGTTATTTTTATCTCTTTTGGACGATTGACAAATAGTAACCGATTATATATCCATAAATATATGGAGTTCACAAAATAATTTCTTTATCTTAATCTTATTATTAATCTATCTTATTATTAATCAGGAATTTCGTATATAGCTAGAACGACCCTCACAAATTGCAAATACTAATTTATTAAGAATTAATCGGATTGAAGCTATAGCGTCATCATTCGCTGGAATCGAAATATCTGCGAGATCCGGGTCACAGTTTGTATCAATTAAACAAATGGTTGGAATTCCCAAAGTGATACATTCCCGAAGAGCCGTATATTCTTCTTGCTGATCAACGAGTATTACAATATCGGGTAACCCTGTCATATATTTAATCCCACCCAGATATGTTTGCAAGTGAGCTAACTGTCTCTTCAATCGAGTCCCATCTCCTTTTGGAAGACGGTTGAGTCTACCGGTCTTTTGTTCCATTCTCAAGTCCCTGAACTTTTGAAGTCTAGTTTCTGTAGTAGACCAATTCGTTAAAATACCGCCGAGCCATTTTTTATTAACATAATGACACCGAGCCCTTATTGCAGCCCGGGCTACTGAATCCGCTGCTTTATTTTTGGTACCAACAATTAAGAATTGTTTTCTCTTGCTTGCTGCATCAAAAACTAAATCACAAGCTTCTGATAAAAAACGAGCAGTTCTAGTAAGATTTGTAATATGAATACCTTTACGTTTTGCAGAGATATAAGGGGCCATTCTTGGGTTCCATTTTCTAGTACCATGACCAAAATGAACTCCCGCTTTCATCATCTCTTCTAAATTAATGTTCCAATATCTTTTTATCATTTCTACCCACACTTCCTCTCTCTCTCTTTCTTTTTCAAACAAAGAAAAAGAGAGAGGGGGTACCCTGAAATAAATAATTGTTCCGATGGAACCTTATCTTTTCCCGGAGATTGGATGTTGATATACGATCCAAGCAATTAATTTCATTCTATTCCTTATTTTCTTTATTACTATTAATAAATCACATGGAACAAATCACAGGACCACGATTAATTAAAATAAAATAAAAGGATGAATCCGCTCTTAGGAATCATTAAATCCTAGAAATGCTTATTCTGATGTATCATAGAAATTTCTTGAAATGCAAGAATCAAATAACTCTCTCTGGTGGAATAAAAAATCTCTATCTCTAAATTCCCCCTCGAATAAATTCTTCTTTTTGCTGTTCAAAGGCATCTTTTTATGTTTCCTTGAGCCTTGCACGAATCTTTTGAATCCGGTACCGACGGGTATCATACCGCCTAGAACAACGTTTTCTTTTAGGCCTTTCAACCAATCGATACGACCGCGGAGAGCAGCTTTTGCTAAAACGCGAGCAGTTTCTTGAAAACTCGCCTCGGATATGAAACTTTGAGTATTCAGAGATGCTCGCGTTATTCCCAATAATATGGGTCGGTAACAGATGGCTTCTTCCAAAGCGCGTCCCGTTCGTTCTGCTCGGAACAATCCAATTAGTTCTCCGGGTGAAAAAACATTAGACATTCCGTCTTCTGAAACCAATACTTTTGATGTTATTTGCCGTACAATAATTTCTATATGCCTATTATGGATCTGCACCCCTTGAGATCGATAAACTTTTTGGATCTTATTAACCAAAGAGATACGACTTTGCACGATAGTTAACTCAGCACCAATCAAGAATCCCCAAGGAATTCCAAAAATTCTTGTTATACACTCGTTCCAACCCTCAACTCTCTTTTCTAGGTTTATCGATATTGAATCAATTGAACGTACTTCTAACACTTGTTCCACTTTTGGAAGACCCTGCGTTATATCACCAGATCGCGATTTTTCATATATAAATGTAACTAATGTAGCTCCTTCGTAAAGGATTTCTCCATAATGGCCATGAACGGTTGCTCCTGGCGTGGCCAAATAAGGCTGAGCCGATCTTATTACTACAGAGTCAATGTGAACAATTATAACTTGACCCGATTTTAGATGTGGTCCGCTTTTGGCAATACATACATTTTCACAAATAAATTGTCCCAGTCTAATTATTGTGAAGAAAGATTCACAATCATTAGGATGATAATTATGATGGAGAAAATACCAATTCAAAGTGAATGGATTCAAAACACTCTTACTGCATGGATCGGGATTAACAATTCTCCCGGTTTCATCCATTAAATAATATTTAAGTACTTGAAAAGTCTCTTTTAAATTGTCAAGTTTCAAATATTTAGTTATGGAGATCTGATTATGAGTTATTAAATTGAAATGGTTTAATAAATCAAAATTTGCAATTTGAAGGGCTGTTCCTAATGGGCCCAACGAATTTTGAATTGAAATTATAGGATCTCTTTTAATTGATTCTTTTATTACATTGTGATCTTTTACATGATTGAATGCATCCATTCGAAAACAATTAGATGATGACAAAATTAGCAAAAATTGACATTCCTTATTTCTATTCAATAACGTACTAATAGTTCCGTGATTTTGTTTAAGTGATTGTTGAATCCTTGCCTTGGAATAACTGGGATAAAATGGATTAATATTGGTGGGATCTGATCCATTATTAG